AGGATACCAATATTATCACTGATAGTACGAAAATGTAATTCGCTATTCAAACAACTATTCAAAGTTCCTAGAGCTCTTTTTAAGGCTTGTTGAAAAACTTGCTGTCGGACCTGATTAATTGCTCTTTGTTGTTCAAAGAAAATAGTTTCATTTTTTAAATTCTCTAATCGTTTCAAACTATCTAAAGTAGCATTAATCAAATTTACTTTTTCTCGTTCTATCTCAGAGTATCCATTCGTTCGATACTCATCTGCTTCCATTTCCACTTTCCGTAATCGAGCCCGGGCTCTTTCGAACTGCTCAATGGCTCCTCTACGTAATTCTTCTGAATTTCGAATAGTACTCAAGATCTTCTGTTTTCGCTTATCTAATAAATCATTTAATGAAAGTAGATTATCTTTCCATTCATTTCACAACTAGAATATCTCTTCCCGAACCAAACATGAATCTTTCGATTCATTTGGCTCTCACGCTCAATTGTTTCTTTTCTTTGATGGGCATTCCCATATCTTTTGAATAGAATGAGCCTATCCTCTCTTTTCTGTTCGTATTCAAAGATATCGAAACTGATCTATTTTAGGAGGACTCTTCAGACCAGACAAAAAATAAAAAATTGTCAGCAAAGTTGTTTATTTATTTGTTCTTTATTTACAACTTTTTTCAAAAAAAAAAAAGATTTGAAATAAAAAATTAGATGAAAATTCTAATAGAATTGAATAGAATTATGAACTTCATTTTAGAATGAGATTTAAATTTTTTTTTTATCCAAAAAATTCCAAAAATTTCTCTATTTTCTATAATAAATAGGTCGTCTATTCGGCAGTGGATAAAAAAAAGGGGGGAGGGGAAGATACCCATCTTTCCAGTAAATGGTTCAAATCATTTTATCCATATGAGTGTTCTACATCGGATAAATTCCAATTATTCCTTTTTTATCATTTTAAAACCATTTCGGTACTAACGTAGCAGTAGAAAGAATACCATGCTATGCTGTGCCTGGACTTCAAATAATTTATCTTTAACCATGTAAAAGACCTCAATATTATTGGTTGATAGAGAATCAAAGTTTATTTACCAATTAATCACGAAATGCTATGGTTCTTACATATTATTTCTGAATGAAATCCAATTCGGAAGTAATTCGTCGAGATTGTACACCCTTTTTCCTATTTCTGCTATAAAAAAGAAGACAGAAATATAAAGAAAGTGAAGCCGGTTAAACCCAACCTATTTTTGAAATACACAACTCGCACACACTCCCTTTCCAAAAAAAATCAATACACCCAGCACTACGCTTAGATTTATTGGATTTGTTGCTAAAATATCAGTATTAAACTCGAAACTTCCAACGGATGGCCAGTGCCCCACGGAAACAAAAGAATCGGTTATATTTATCATATGCTCCCCTCTTATAGATAGGACTAACAAAGAACAGAGTTCTTTTTTTATCACTCCGCTCGCCCCCCCCCTTTTTTTTACATTTTTATTCTACGATGAAAGAAAAAATTAAACAAAAGGATTTGCAAATAAAAGAGCTAATGCCACGACCAGTCCATAAATTGTTAAAGCTTCCATAAAAGCCAGACTAAGCAATAAAGTACCTCGTATTTTACCCTCTGCTTCTGGTTGTCTCGCAATACCTTCTACAGCTTGGCCCGCAGCAGTACCTTGACCAACCCCAGGTCCAATAGAAGCAAGCCCTACAGCCAATCCAGCAGCAATAACGGAAGCAGCGGAAATCAGTGGATTCATGGTAAGTTCCTCGCACAAAAAAAAGAAATGGTTAATGATACAACCAACTAAGAAATTAGTACTTATCTTTATCTACTTATTGTTCTACTTCTACTTTGACTATTTACTTTTTACTTAACTACACTTATTTTTTTTTTATTTATCTTTATCATTAAAATGGATCGAGTCGAAATAGCTAAAAATTCAAAAGGGAAATATATTGCGGGCTAGAAAAAAAGATGGGGATAATTCCTATCTAACTAGTAAATAACATATACCTTTTTTCTTCCATAACGTAAATTACCTGCAATTTTTATTCTATTCAATCATATTCTGGAACCATTCTTCAAAACATACACAAGGATTTATATTCATAAGCATTACATATATTACATATAGTAGTAGGACCTCTTTCTCTTTCAAATTCTGCAATATCATCTATCTTTCTTTATATATACATAGATATATATGCATATATTTGAATTTTATTCTCCAACCCAGTGAATTATATTGAACCTCGCATTGCTGAAATTGGGATAAGCTTCAAAAAGACTATTTCGAAAGTTAGTCAATGATGACCCTCCATAGATTCGCCTATATAAGCTGCAGCCAAAGTTGCAAAAATAAGAGCTTGAATACCGCTTGTAAATAATCCAAGAAACATGACGGGTATAGGAACTACTGAAGGCACTAAAGAAACAAGAACAACTACTACTAATTCATCAGCCAATATATTCCCGAAAAGTCGAAAACTAAGAGATAAAGGTTTTGTAAAATCTTCTAGGATATTAATTGGTAAAAGTATTGGAGTTGGTTGAATGTATTTCCCGAAATATCCCAATCCTTTTTTGCTAAGACCCGCATAGAAATATGCCGCTGACGTGGGTAAAGCTAAAGCAACAGTAGTATTTATATCATTCGTGGGCGCAGCTAACTCCCCATGAGGTAACTTTATAATTTTCCAAGGTAAAAGAGCACCTGACCAGTTAGAAACAAAAATAAATAGGAACATCGTTCCAATAAATGGAACCCAAGGACCATACTCCTCTCCAATCTGAGTTTTGCTCAAATCTCGAATAAATTCAAGAACATATTCAAAGAAATTCTGACCGTCGGTCGGAATGGTTTGTGGATTCCGAACAACTATGATGACTGAACCTAATAAGATAGCAATTACAACCCAAGAAGTGATAAGTACTTGGGCATGAATTTGTAAACCTCCTATTTGCCAATATAAATGTTGGCCTACTTCTACACCTGATATATCGTAAAACCCTTTGAGTGTTTTAATGGAACATGGTATAACATTCATATTGTCCTCTAACAGAAATCAAACTTCAAAAAAGTAATTATTTTTATTCAACCATCTCTTTCTCAATTCATCTACGTTCATTCATGAATTTCAGTTAAGAATCGTATATTTAGGATACCCGGAAATCACCTCAAAAAATACCAATCATTTTCTCTTTTTTATTCAATATTATTCAATATTCAAAACCACTCCAAAAAAAGCAAATCAAAAAATAGTAACAATCAAAGAAAGTTCACCAAAAACGAACTAATTGGATTCTCAATTAGAAGATAATCAACCCTTTTTTATATAACTAGAACGGCCCTCACAAATTGCAGATACTAATTTGGTAAGAATCAATCGAATCGAAGCTATAGCATCATCGTTGGCCGGAATAGAAATATCTGCAAGATCTGGGTCACAATTTGTATCAATTAAACAAATTGTTGGAATACCCAAAATGACACATTCTCGAAGAACCATATATTCTTCTTGCTGATCAACGATAATTACAATATCGGGCAATCCCGTCATATATTTGATCCCACCCAGATATGTTTGCAAGGTAGATAACTTTCTCTTCAACATTGCTGCATCTCCTTTAGGAAGACGATTGAGTTTTCCCATCTTTTGTTCTGCTCTTAAGTCCCTGAACTTCTGAAGTCTTGTTTCTGTAGTAGACCAATTTGTTAACATACCCCCAAGCCATTTTTTATTAACATAATGACATCGAGCCCTTATTGCTGCTGATGCTACTAAATCCGCTGCTTTCTTTTTGGTGCCAACGATTAAGAATTTTTTCCCCCTACTTGCTGCATCAAAAACTAAATCGCAGGCTTCTGATAAAAAACGAGCAGTTATAGTAAGATTTGTAATATGAATACCTTTACGCTTTGCAGAGATGTAAGGAGCCATTCTAGGATTCCATTTCTTAGTACCATGACCAAAATGAACTCCTGCTTCCATCATTTCTTCCAAATTAATGTTCCAATATCGTCTTTCCATTTTCCCACACTTTCTCTTTGTTTTGTTTTTTTTTTTTCAAAGAGATTCAGTACCCTGTGAAATAAATAATTGTTCCGACGGAACCTTATACCAGGATTGACCATTGATCTACAACCCAAACCATCAATTTCATTTCATTCTTTATTTTTTATTTCATTGATTACCAAATGCATAATCGGACCAGAGGGTTCAAGTAAAAAAAAGAACCTCTTGTTAGGAATTACTAAATTACATTATGTAAATGATTGGTTTGATGTCTCATGGAAATTTTTTGGGCCGCAAGAACAAAATAATTCTCTATGGTGTAACAAAATATCTCTCATTTCCAACTCGAATATATTCTTCTTTTTTATTTTCAAATGAATGTTTTTGTCTTGCTTTAAACGATGTACTAATTTTTTGAACCCGGTACCAACCGGTATAATCCCCCCCAAAACAACGTTCTCTTTCAGGCCTTTCAACCAATCAATACGACCTCGTAGAGCAGCTTTTGCTAAAACTCGAGCAGTTTCTTGAAAACTAGCTTCGGATATGAAACTTTGAGTATTCAGAGATGACTTCGTGATTCCCAATAAGATTGCCCGATAACAGATTGCTTCGTCCAAAATACGCCCTGCTCGCTCTGCTCGCAACAATCCAATTAATTCCCCAGGTGAAAAAACATTAGACATTCCATCTTCTGAAACCAACACTTTTGATGTTACTTGACGTACAATAATTTCTATATGTCTATTATGAATCTGTACCCCCTGGGATCGATAAACTTTTTGTATCTTATTAACCAAAGAGATACGACTTTGGGTTATGGTTAATTCAGCTCCAATCAAGAATCCCCAGGGGATCCCAAGAATCTTTCGGATACGTTCGTCCCAACCTTCAACTCTCCTTTCGAGGTTCATCGATATTGAATCAATTGAACGAACTTCTAAGATTTGTTCCACTTTTGGAAGACCTTGCGTTATGTCACCGGATCTCGATTTTTCATATATAAATGTAATTAATGTATCTCCTTCATAAAAGGTTTCCCCATAATGGCCATGAACAGTTGCTCCTGGAGTGACCAAATAGGGCTTAGCTGATCTTATAACTAAAGAATCAACATGAACAATGAAAATTTGACCAGATTTTTTTATGCGTGATCCGTATTTCAATAGACATACATTTTCACAAAGGAATTGTCCAAGGCTAATTATTGTCCATCCCTCTTCATAATAATCGTGATGGAGAAAACACCAATTCAAATGGAATAAATTCCAAATTATTTTACTGCATGGATCGGGATTATAAATCCTCCTATTTTCATCTAGGAAAAAATATTGAAATGGAAGTACTTGAAACACTTGGAAAGTCTGTTGAAAATTTTCAAGTGACAAATATTTCTTTAAAAAGACTTGATTAGAAGTTCTTAAATAGTAAGATGAACAAAAATTCACTATTTTAGGCACAATAGTACCTAAGGGACCCAACAAATCCCTAATTGGAATTATGGGATCCGCTTCTTTTGTCGCATTATTATATCTCGAAGTATTGAAGGGGCCCATTCGAAAACAATTAGATGATGACAAAATTATGAAAGATTTGTATTCCTTATTTCGATTCAACAACGTACCAAGAGTTCCCCCCCGATGTTGGGGAAATAATTGAATCTTCGCCTTGGAATCAAAAGGATTCATATGGGTACGATCTAATCCACTATTGGAAATCAATCCTGAACCTGCCGTATCATACCTTTTTACGGTATACGAAATAGTGGACTTTACTAACTCAATTCGGAGGAAATCACGAAGCAGATCTTTTGCCCTTATTTCAACAAAAAAAGCATGAATCTCTTCTTCTATAGAACCCTTTTTTTCTTGGTCCCACTTCAATACTAAGCAAGCCCGAACTAATTGAATACTTGTGTGAGAAATTCCTCGAATTGACTTGCCATTTCCATAAAGTATATAATTGACAATTCGAAGTTGGACATTATCCTTTTCCTGCAAGAGATCCTGAGAGAAAAGTGTTGCTAAATTTATCCCATCAGCTATTTCATATGTGATTACGGGCCGAACCAAAACAAAATGTTTTTTTTTTGTAGGTGCGATCCGTTGGACATAGATCCAATTTTTAAATTTTTTTGATACTTTAGAATTTTTTTTTTCCATTCCTGGTGGTATCAAAATACCGCCGTGCCTAGATATTTTATCCATCTCTCCAGGAAAATGAATATCTCCAGAAAAAATTTTCAGTTCCATACTTTTTTTTTTTCTCTCTACTCGGACTAATCCGCCTACTCTACTTCTTGTATTTAAATTTAAAGCAAGTCGTGTATCTACTCCAACGATACTATTGTTCCGGACCATTATGGGCGAAGATCCGGGTAAGATATGCACTTCCTCGGGAATAAAAAAAAATTGATCTACTTTCATTTGCATTTGATATTTCGGACTAAATTCTTTTGTTCCTCGATACTCAATCAAATCCTCTTTTTTTACCATTGAATCTACTTCGACAATCCCATATTTAGTAATTCCCGAACTGCTTCTTCTGTATCGCGGATCATCAAAATAAGCAAGAATACTATTTTGACGTAAAATACCATTTCTAGGTATTTTCATCGAAATACCAAAACAGGGTATTAGTTTCTTTTCTCGTTCTTGATCATATTGTAAGGGAATCACGAATCTATTTCTTCGCTTTTTCGCCAAAGAATCATCGTAATTATCTTGACGAATAAAAGTAGAAGGATCTATGAGATTCCAATGAACATGAGATATGGTTCTATAAGGTTTTGAATAGTCAATAATTTCCCTATCTTTTTTACCAAAAGTATCCAACAATTTATGTCTTACTTGATCATTAGTAAGTGAGAGATCAAAGATATATCTTTCTTCAACAGAAAAAGAATTAGCATTCATTTGATCTTGATCCTTGTGGAGTGAAAAAGACACTATATTGGATCTGCATAGACTTCCTGCTAATATCCATAAATGACTTGTTTTTGGTAATAGATGAACATTACTATATGGATATTCGGGCGCATGATAGCCATCAGTACTCCAGTGCATTTCTCCTTCTGACTCAGAATAAATATGTTTTCGAACCCTCTCTTTAAAATGAAAAGTAGACGTTCCGGCACGAATCTCGGCAATTACTTGTTCTGATTCTACATATTGATCATTTTGAACTAAAATCAAACTCTTTGTTGGAATATTCACATTATGTAGAATATCTCGACTCTCAATAGTTATATACAAGTCTATAAAACATAAAAAAGCAGGATGCCCATGACGGGTACGTGTGGGATGAACTAAATCCTCATCGAATTTTATTTTTCCATTAGAGGGAGCTCGTACATGTTCGGCAGTACCGCCTGTGAATACTCCGCCGGTATGAAAAGTTCTTAGTGTTAGTTGAGTCCCCGGTTCCCCAATTGATTGACCCGCAATAATGCCTACGGCTTCTCCCAACTCGACCAGGTCACCATGAGT